CACCTCCTTCAAAGCTAGTATACTGACCAGCTCCCGGGCTAATAGAGAAGTCAAGGTGAGATCCGTAAGAGGAGAGAACCAAAGGCAAGGTGAGATCCGTAAGAGGATCCAGTGCGGATCAAGAGCCTGAGACTCCGATTCGGCAGAAAGATGGAATGTCCGATCTCAAGCGACTTAAGAATAGAAATGCCATGGTCGGGCACTCGCGTAGAGCCAAGATACACAAAACGGTACCAGACTGAACCAAGCAATTGCCTCCCTCAAGCCCATTCGGTAGTCTTTCCCATGAATAGATATATTTCTTTCTCAGTCTAGAGCAAGGATCACTTCCTCACTAGCCTGCATCTCCTCACTAGCCAGGCATACATAGATCGCGTTGCTCGGAACTATCTGCAGAACCCAGAAAAAAGAACTCAGGGAAGCAAGAGTCTTAGCAGCGGGAAGCAGACAGCAAGCAAAGAGTCTTAGCAGCGGGACTCACATTAAGAGCCTAAGCATAATAAATTAATTAGAGAACCGGGGACCATTAGGATTCTCTGACCCCAAGCTACTACGCATCACAGAATAAAGCTCCCCAAGATCGGCCTTCAATCCAAGATCGGTAAGTTGAGTACGCCCGGTAGATATGTAGGTCGCCCATCTCAGATCTATTATAGACATTCACTTAAGAGCCTTGAATTAGCAAAGAGCAGACCAATGACCCATTTAAAAGCTGCACTTAGAGAGGTTTTCTACAAGAACTATTCCAACTGGAAGACGGGGTTAGCTGAATGCTTCCACTGACTTCTATTTATATTATATTAAAATAATTCTCTGCTCCGTTCAAAGTCTCGGGCTTTATAATTCATTCTCTGCTCTGCTCCGTTCAAAGTATCGGGGATGAAGATCGGAAAGGTCAAGGGAGCCGCAGGAAGGATTGGCAGATAGAATTGATAGAACTAGCTCTGCATCCGCGAAAGGTTATAGTTCGGGCTAGGGAAGACTGCAGAGACACGGGTTCAGACAATAAAGTAAATAAAAGGCCTTTTGCAGATAGAAATAGTTCTATATATTATATTCTAACTATTCTATCTATATCGTTAGATTTAGATATAGTTAGTTCTATATATAGTTAATAAAATAGGAACTATATACAACTATATGGTTGTAGTTCATATTAACTATAAATATAGTTAGTATAAATATAAAATTAAAATAAATAGCTAAGCTAAGATTGGCTAATAGATGAAATCTGGTAGTTTCCTCGATTTCTATATACTATTTTTCTCTTATGTTATGTGATATGTGTATGTAATATGTGAGCCCGCTTAGCTCAGAGGTTAGAGCATCGCATTTGTAATGCGATGGTCATCGGTTCGACTCCGATAGCCGGCTTTTTTCTATCGATTTTTTACGTGATTGAGAGTCTCTCTCCCCATTTTCTCAAAATGTTGAATCACTGATCCATCTATTATGTCGTGGTAACTTGCAACTATAAAAAATAACATATTGGAAGAATTAGATCTCTTTCTACAGAACAAATAATAAAAGAACAAATTATAAAAAGGAGCCACAACTTCCTATATATACAACTATATATACAAAAAATGAGAATTCATAATTATATATAGAAATTATATATAATATACATACATATATATACCAAAAATACGGATAGTGATACAATTTCTTTTATTCTACTTTGTAGTATTTCAATAAATTTAGCTTTGCTTTGTTTATCCTTTAGTTCAGTCTTAATTTAGAGTTCTGTTTTCATTTTTGTTTATTTTTAAACAATGAAATTTCAATAAAATAAAAAAGGAGTCTTTATGTCTCGTTACCGAGGACCTCGTTTCAAAAAAATACGTCGTCTGGGGACTTTACCAGGACTAACTAGTAAAAGACCTAGATCCGGAAGTGATCCTAAAAATCAATTGCGTTCTGGTAAAAGATCGCAATATCGTATTCGTCTAGAAGAAAAACAGAAATTGCGGTTTCATTATGGTCTGACAGAACGACAATTACTTAGATATGTGCATATCGCTGGAAAAGCCAAAGGGTCAACCGGTCAGGTTTTACTACAATTACTTGAGATGCGTTTAGATAATATCCTTTTCCGATTGGGTATAGCTTCGACGATTCCTGGAGCCAGGCAATTAGTTAACCATAGACATATTTTAGTTAATGGTGGTATAGTGGATATACCAAGTTATCGTTGTAAACCGAGAGATATTATTACTACGAAGGATAAACAAAGATCGAAAGCTCTGATTAAAAATTCTATTTCTTTATCCCCCCACGAGGAATTGCCAAAACATTTGACTTTTGACTCATTCCAATATAAAGGAGTAGTAAATCAAATAGTAGATAGTAAATGGATTGGTTTGAAAATAAATGAGTTGTTAGTCGTAGAATATTATTCCCGTCAGACTTAAACCTCACAAAAATAACAAAGAAAATTTCATAGAATTTTGTCTGTTTTCGCCGAAATAAAAATAAATAGATCTAAGGGCCTTGGTCCGAATTTTTATTATTCACCTATCACAAACGGACAAGCGGTAATATTTTTTGCTCTTTCTTTTTCCGATATTTGTATTTTATGTATCACAGTAATGTGATTAGGAATCGAGAATTTATATCAAATAAGGGTCCTCTTGTTGATATGATGGTATCAATTGTTATTTGATTTGACTCAGTAACGTTGGTGAATTAAGATAACCGGAAAGAGAGGGATTCGAACCCTCGGTAAACAAAAGTCTACATAGCAGTTCCAATGCTACGCCTTGAACCACTCGGCCATCTCTCCTACATAATCTTATTATTGACCAGAAACCGAGTGAATAGCGAGTCATTCATATTATTGCAGTACAAGTGCGACGGATGAATAGTTCCATAGGAAAAATTCCTTTCAAATCAAATAAAATTTTCTATTTCTCAACAAAAATTTAGCTCATTAGCTATCCCATAGATCTAATACAAATTATTGACTCGTCCCGTGTATTTTTTTATTTAAATTGTATGACATGGCGTATGCATGTTATGCAAACAAAAAACAAAACGGATACTTACCTTAGTCTAATCCATTCCATTTTTTTATAGAAAAATGATTTCGTTTTGTTTTTTGTTTCTTCTTTGGATCATAACCAAATAAAAACTTCTCGAATTATCAGAATCCTCAGTAAAATCCTTGGTTATTCAACTTAGATGAAATTGTTATAGTTCCGTTCATTGTTATACTACGAAATTAGAATGAAATCGAATCTGATTTCAATATTTAATATTTCTCCTTGTCCAATCCAAACAAAAGGTCCACATCTTTTTTAAAAATTAGTCTGTTTTTATTTTATGTTATTTCGTACTATACAATTCCTTTAGTTTGCGGGATCATTTTCCCCTTACCCTAAAGGTAATGAAAAGAATTATAGAATGGATTGTTAATTATGCCAAGATCTCAGATAAATGCAAATTTTATTGATAAGACCTCTTCAATTGTAGCCAATATCTTATTACGAATAATTCCGACAACTTCCGGAGAAAAAAAGGCATTTACCTATTACAGAGATGGTGCGATTTGATTCTTTTTTTTTTAGGTCCAGTATTACGAGAAAGAAAAGAGACATGGTTCGAGATAGAAAAAACCAAATTATTAAAATAAACCCACGCTTAGTGAAGGTGAAGTTTGTATATAGAACAATTCCTTCTGTCGTGTATCCTCGATTGATGCAGCCTCGGATGCTTCAATTGTTGATTTTAGTATTTAGCGAAAGGTTACACCTATGGGTTCCGTATTGCGAGTCAATCCTACTCCACCAGTACCAATAGGCAGCATAGGGGAAGAAGCACTACACCTAGGAATCAACAACATGAAAACTTTGTTATAAATTACCTTACCCTTTTCCTTATCGGTATCGGGGCTAACAAGAATGGTTGGGACAACAAACATCCATCTCGTTCATACTTTGGGTATCCGTATAACCATCAAAGATCGTTGAAGTGACTAATTCCTGGAAATAGGGGCGTTGGGGACAAAGAAATTGTTGGAGTTACCATTTCCATCTAGTACTAATACAGTTGGTGTTAATAAAAAACCTCTTGCAGGAAGGCTGGTTAGAGATTTCTTGTAAAAATACTAGCTCCTTTCAGTAGAATAGTCAAATTTTCATTTCATGGATTATTTCCCTTAGTACTATGCGCAGAAAGAAGGGAGGAGCCATATGAAATGAAAATCTCACGTACGGTTCTGGAACGGAGATTCTTTGAATAGAATGAACGACCGTAACGGATGTTGGCTCAATCCGAAGGAAATTATGCGGAAGCTTTACAAAATTATTATGAAGCTACGCGACCAGAAATTGATCCCTATGATCGAAGTTATATACTCTATAACATAGGACTTATACACACAAGCAACGGAGAGCATACAAGGGCTTTGGAATATTATTTCCGGGCACTGGAACGAAACCCATTCTTACCACAAGCTTTTAATAATATGGCCGTGATCTGTCATTACGTGCGACTATCTCTACTATAGAAAGAAGGAAAAAAGATCCAATTAACTAATAAATACTAGAATGAAATAGGCTTTCTACATATGCGTCGTCTAAAGCAACGGTTTTTATCAGCTGTAGCAAGTAAAGATACTTCACGAGAACCAAAATTAAAAAGAAATGGATAAAGCCTATATACTCCATGGATAAAGGATTGAATTGACAGAGAAAGCACCGTAAAGATCAATTAGCAAGCTATTTGGTCGATAGAGTTAAGAACTGCTTTGCTTACTTATCCCGTGATCCAGGATAAAAGTTAGGAATCAAATTATGTAATAGAGTTGATCCACTAAGGTATTGAGCAGCGGTGTAGCATCAGATCCCAAAGATCGTAAGTTCTTTTTTCTTATATTATATTAGGATATTGGGGAAGAAAGTCTTTTTCAAAAATTCTATATCTATATTATATAAATTGCATATATGCAATCGAGATAGTTACCTTTCAGAGAATTCTAACACTATATTTTAACACTA